CTAAATAGAAAGGGTTTGAATGAAATCATAAGAATATGTATGCTGTACGCTTGCTTTATTTCCCTGGGATTGTAGTTCAATTGGTCAGAGCACCGCCCTGTCAAGGCGGAAGCTGCGGGTTCGAGCCCCGTCAGTCCCGACAGACCAAAATCCAATAAAAAAATAGATCAATTCATCTCTCCATTTTCTTTGAAAGAGGGGACAAATAACAGAATTTCATTCCGAACCCGTATCCTTCTTATTTTTCTTATTTATTTATTTTTCTTTTTTCATTTATCATCAAACAAATATGGGAATTTCCATTTTTTCAACTAGTACCTGGGAAAGAGACATATGTGGATTAGTACAATTATGGGTAGCATCCTATTCAGGATTCCAAGGGATACCGTACTGGGTCTGGCTTTTTCGATTACTCCCGATCCGTTTAATGGAATATGGAATAGAGTACCATATGTTCTCTGGGAGCCCATACCCCAATTCATTTTGTATCGTACAAATGGAATTTAACATAGTTGCTTTGATAGAATACTTAAAAGTCTCCTCTTTTAAAATATCGTCGTTTTAGCTCCGATTGTGTGTAACCTCAATTACTAATTTGAATTTGAAACAATCTATCTCATTGCACATTGAACTTTTGATATATTATATGCGTCCCATTACTAATCCAAGGAAAGAGGATATTAATAAAATAAAGATCAAACAAGGATCCCACCTCTCTTAGCGAAGGAATGAATAATCTTTTTTTTTTTTTACGGGCCTATGCCGATTCGCTTCTATTGTTTGTTTGGGTTTGTTTGTAATGAATGTAAGTGTAAAGACGATTAGATGATACTTCATCAGATGATTGTACAAGGAAGTCGGTAGGTTATAGAAAAGAAAGAATGGAAAAGAATGATAAATAAAAATAAAAGTAAAGAAATTATTGATTGGATCGGGAATCCAATTTTTGATTCGGTATGGATAAAAGATCTTACTATGTTATACTATTCAATTCTCGACGATGAATCGATTTGATAGCCCAGATATTGTTATTCATGATATTGATCCGATTCGATATCATCGAGATGTAATTCATCCCATTGAATTTACAGGCGAAAGATTTATCATCTCTATGGGATTAAATCCCGAATTATTTATTGCGAAGTAAAGAAAAACGAAACGATGAGATTATGGAAGTAAATATTCTCGCATTTATTGCTACTGCACTGTTCATTTTAGTTCCTACTGCCTTTTTACTTATAATATACGTAAAAACAGTCAGTCAAAATGATTAATTTGAATGAAACTTGACTTCTTATCAATAATTGAAGAAAAAAAAAAAATGAAAAGGATTCAAATTTCACGTCTTAAATGAAATGAGCGGACTAGAATCAGTAGTATTCTATGAGATCCGATAGTATAAATATAGTATGGTAGAACGAGATATATGAATCTTTCTACCATACTATCTATTATTGTTATTGTATTGTATAAAGTTGTACTGTATAAAGGTATAGGTTTAATATAGAATAAAGATATGGGCTTAATATAGATCAACCTATAATATGTATCTTCATATATGTAGATATCAATTATCTATATGGAATGTACATAGCGTCCCAATTATATTTCTTTGTTTCATCTATTTGATTTGTCTTGGTTGATTCCAATCAATCTGAAATAATCGAAAGGCAACTCTTATGCTTCTAATTCCCTAGATTTCTTATTATTTTCAATACGAATCCCGGTATCTATCGAAAGAATCAAATTAATGAAGGAAAAACAAAACAAATAGTATGGGCTTATTCATAGAATACATTACTCCATTAGAATCCAATATAATTTTGAAATGAAGATATTTTTATTTTTAAATTGAATTAAATAGTTAAATTAAAACGTCTTTGCAGAATGATCTATAAAACAATTGATACAGTTTGGTTCCTCAACTCAATTAGTAGTACCTCTAGAGTCCACTTCTTCCCCATACTACGAGTGAAAGGGAAAATGTAAAGACTACCATTAAAGCAGCCCAGGCGAGATTTACTATATCCATGTGAATTATGTCTCCTATCTCTATGAATATGAAGGAATTCTTCCATTATTGTTTACTAATAATAGTGGAATGACTGGCGCAGAGTCAAAAAGGGATTTGATTTGGCCCAATACCATTGATGAAACAATCGAATAAATCCAATTATAACAAGTTTTTATATGATTTCTAGTAGAATCGGAAAATTAGGTACAAGCAAAACAAAATATGCAGCGATACCCTTGGAAGTATCAAAAAAATGTTACTAACATGTAGGAATAATAAGACCTATTATTTTATTTCTTTTTGTTGCCCTTCATTAAGTCAAAAGTATAAAACTATAGAATCAAGATGGATCGCTATCTATAACATACCCTATTTTTTTTTATTCCCGCTTGATCTAATCCTTACCGTCTCCCGGTTGTCGCTGTAAAACAATCGAAAGACAGTCTATTCGTGACTAGGAGTTACCTAAAAGAAAATTTTTATTTT